ATTGCAGGTAATACCAGACTTTTCTATTTTATGAGGATCAATCAAATAAAGTTTTCCTTAGAAAAAGATTCTATAAAAGCAATGATAAATAGATACGAATAGAGCAAGAAAAGGCGGAAATAAAAAAACATAGTATAGAAAAGATATCCAAAATAATATAGAAATCACTATCCTACCCTTAGTTTTTCTTTCCTTAATTTAATTGAATTTTGTTTGATTAGCGCAAATAAAAACCTCTGCCTTTTTTAAAATATCCTGAACAGTTCCTGTAGGCTGAGCGCCTTTTTCAAGGAAATAGAGAATAGCGGGAACGTTTAAATAAGTTTGATTCTTGATCGGATCATAAAAACCCACTTTCCGAATATCTCTTCCTTCTCTTCGGGATCGAACATCAATTGCAACGATTCGATAGACGGCTCATCGGGATAGATGTAGATGAAAAACAACCCCCCCCCCCCCTAGAACCGTATAGGAAGTTTTCTCCTCGTACGGCTCGAGAAAAAATGATTCGAAGTTTTGTCTATGGATAAAATTAGAATAAAATAAATAGGAAAGGAATCCGTAAAATAAATTAGTCTATAATTTAACTCATAGTCATTTGTATTTAGTGTATTTAGCTTCCTTCCTGAAAAAGAAAAAATCATTTGTACTCATAACTCAAGTTCAATAATTATCAAATATCTTAAAGAAAAATCTTTAAGATATTTTTTTATTGAGTGGTCTTTACCCCCCCTTTTTTGTCTCGTTTAAAATCTATTTTGATTCTTTATTCGGATCCGTGAGACAATTGAAGTGGTCTTTCCTTGTTCTGGGATCCTTTATCTTGGTTTAAAATCATTGGGTTTAGACATTACTTCGGTGCTTCTTAACCAAAATGGTAGCAACATACCCCTTTTGTGATTTCTTTCTATCAAAGAATCATACCGACGGTATGATTCGTGCGCGATACACTGTGGATCGAAAAAGTTTTAGCCGTTCCAACAAATTTTTTTGAATTGAAAATTTGCTCGAATTGGATCCTTTCGATTTCTATATCGAAGATATACTTACGAAGTTGTTCCAATTTATTGATTGGCATTAACCCTAGATCGTTGCCCCTGAGAAATTAATCAATACTTTCTACTCGAGCTCCGTCACCAACTATTTACATTACAACCCAATAAAAAAAAAAGAAGGGTTCTAGTAGAATAGAAAAAAGACGTCGAGCCAAGAGCACCTTCATTCCTATATAAATATAAAATGGTGGATGTAAGAATAAGAATCCACACCGGATCGTGTCCTTCAAGTCGCACGTTGCTTTCTACCACATCGTTTTAAACGAAGTTTTACCATAACATTCCTCTAATTTGGAACCAGTATGGAATTGATTCAATTATGGAATCATGAATAGTCATTGGTTCAGTCGGTACAGAGACATAGTTATTTATATTTTTTCTTATCTACCCCCGGCCTTTTTGTATGAATGGAACATTTTTCTATAAATCTCTATCTCAAAAAAATATCTAACAGAAATATCCAGCAACCTAAATAGAGAAATAACATAACTAACATAAATCACACAAATAAATAAATTATATTTGACTCTGCCTCTTCAAGTGACTCAATAAGACAGACTGACCCATTACAACTTCCCAAAACTTACCAAAGATTCAACCCATAAGGAATCATTAAAAATATTGATACTTGAAAAAGTTTCTTACTTCTACATCATTATTTGAGTCAAGTTTTACAGTAAAGACTCCATTTGATTATCATAATAAAGACAAATCTCTGTTTCTTTTCGAATGGAATTGTCAATGATGTAAAGCAAATAAACTAAATAGATCGAACAAGAAAAAGAAATCTCATTGTTAAATTTTAATATTTTAGGGATGCAAATTCTTTTTTACAAAAATAGAAAGACTTTTATCACTGAAATAGGATAACAATACATACCTATAGGCTAAGCACTTCCTCCTTTTATATGTATTTTCATATTTTGTTTAACCTGGGGTTAAGTAATCTTTCTGCAACTGTGATCTATGTCCCATCTTATCTTTATCTGGATCACAAAAGGGTTCAGTTACTTTTGTATATCATTTGAACTGAATTTAGTTCAGTTTGTGAAAAACTCAGATATGATTCCAAAAAGAATTATTAAAAAAAAAAAAAAAGAAAGAGGAATCATATTCTATACCAAGATTAGACCTTGAAACAGAACCTTGTTGAACAAAAAAGCAGTATTCGCATACAAGGTATATGCTCTGGGACGGAAGGATTCGAACCTCCGAATAGCGGGACCAAAACCCGTTGCCTTACCGCTTGGCTACGCCCCATTTCTATTTTTATAGGACACTAATACTAATAAAGAATAATATTGGTATTAAGTGTTCGTCAATTCCAGTCCAACTATCTATAGAAAATTTTTATTCTTTATAGAATTTATTATAGATTCGTTGCTAGGATTTTAACATGTGTATATCTAGAATTCAACTGAATTTATTGATCATTACATAGAATTCAATTAAGATATTGTATGAAAGTATGATTTCTTCTATTCTCCTTTGAGAATTAGAGGATTTTTGATTGAGCGGAAAAAGAAGGATTTTTTTGTCTAACTTACTTTCTTCATTTTTCCTTATATCAATAACTCAATCAAAATGCAATTATCTCGACAAAAAAAAAATGTCTGTTATGCTTAATATCTTTAGTTTGATCTGTCTTAATTCTGCCCTTTATCCGAGTAGTCTTTTCTTCGCCAAATTGCCCGAAGCCTATGCCTTTTTGAATCCAATCGTAGATGTTATGCCAGTTATACCCCTGTTCTTTTTTCTTTTAGCCTTTGTTTGGCAAGCTGCTGTAAGTTTTCGATAAGGTCTTTAATAGTATTCTAGAAAATTCATGATTTATTCGAGAAAAATTATAACAATTGATAAGATCAAATAAGTCTGACAGTATGAACCTTCGATTCAAACATTGAAATTCTCGGATAGTCGCGAGAAATGCGGCTCGCCCCATTTCCCGATTTTAATCCTTTTTCCGGCGAAATACCTTATTAGCTTAGGGTCACTTACAATGTCTAATTGTGGGTATGAAAGTTGTTTGCGGTAATCAAAGACTCTTATTACATTACTAATTTCAACTTCATTTGAATTTCTGAACATTCTTTTCTATTTCTATAATTCATGGTGTCAAAATAGGATATGTGATATAAAAATGGAGGATCTATTATCTTTTCTCGTTTTTCTTTTTCAAAAAATGATCTTGGAGGTTGTGTAATGCTTACTCTCAAACTTTTCGTTTACACAGTAGTAATATTCTTTGTTTCTCTCTTCATCTTTGGATTCCTATCCAATGATCCAGGACGTAATCCTGGACGTGAAGAATAAAATAAAAACTTCGTTTTTCTTGCTTGATTTTACAATTTTATTAAGATTTTATTTTAGCTATTCCACACGTTTAACTAGGAAAAAATAAAAAGGGGTTTGCAAAATTTGAAAGAAAAAAATAGAAAGTCATCAACGGAAACGGAAAGAGAGGGATTCGAACCCTCGGTACGAATAACTCGTACAACGGATTAGCAATCCGCCGCTTTCGTCCACTCAGCCATCTCTCCCAATTGAAAAAGATAATTACTATGTTACATTACACATCAAGTAAGGATTAAAGAAAGTATTTCTTTCACATTCTTTATCGTTATTATATAATTAGCAATTCCATTTAGATGCTCGAAAGATCCAAATAGAAAGATAAATAAAGAAGACCTTCTTGCTTTTCTTTTGTTCGAAGTGCCCTTTTGGCCTGGCCCGGCCAATACCCAGCCGGGCCTTTTTTTTTCCAACAAATTCCCTTTCTTTATAGGCAATATACTCTAAATAGCCAATTTGGTATCTGTGTAATAATTTCCGTTCTGGGGTTTACATATATTTATAATTTTTGTTATAATGGAAATTGAGAAGGATTTTTGATTCAAAAGAATCAATTAAGTATGTATCAATTTGTATTTTCTTATGTCATTAGTCAAACCAAATTTGAGATTCAAATTCAAGAATCATTCATGAATTCTCAGTCAACAAATAGTTAATAATTCCAATTTGTCATAAATTTTGGTTTTTTTGAGTGAAAATATACATTTGATTTTTCAATAAAAAAAAATAGAAAAGTGAGTGGAAGTTTTTTGGCATTGTGTGTTTTGAGATACTATACAATCAATCGAAGGGGTAAATCAAATACAATCAAAAGAGGAAAAAGGGTTTCTTTTATAATTTTTCTAAATTTAGAAAAAGGATTAAAAAAGGGATGCAAGTACAATAAACTAAAGTTTAGCAATACAGGAAAAATTTCTCCTATTGTATATCGTTTTGGCGGCATGGCCGAGTGGTAAGGCGGGGGACTGCAAATCCTTTTTCCCCAGTTCAAATCCGGGTGCCGCCTCATCAACAAACGAATCAAAATCTCTTCTTCTGTTCTGCTGATATAACTCAATCAAATTTTCCCCAGCAAAACAGAATAAGGGGACTGTTGATACTTGGTTGATTCTAAACATCCATTCTGCGGATTTTGTAAAAGATTGGAAATCTTTGAATCCAAAATTCAAAGAAAGATTATAATGGTCGAAGCAAGACTTCCCAATTCCCTTCTACTACTAATGTAATGTCTACTGATTGGGTCTTGAATTACATTGGATAGCCGGCAGATAATTCAACTACTAGTTGGGGGAAGCCCTTTCTATATTGTAATCTACATATATATACTCGCGAGAATCTCTGAGTGTTGAGGCATTCAATCACTATTAGATTGAGATGGATAATTTACTTTTTATAGATTTATAGAAAAGAAAAAGTGCAAAAAAAAAAAAATGATTTTTTTGAAACCCCTTGTCAAGAGTATAATATACTATCTCCCAACTCCTTTAGAGAGGCAATCAGGAAAGGGTATGGGTTAGATCAAATAGGAAATAAAAGTTTGTAATAGATAGCAATTGATCTATTTTTACTTTGAAGGGCAAGAAAAAAAGGAATGGGCCCTCTTATTTTATTACTAGATGTTCCATTAGTAACATTCCTTTGTAGTGTCATTTTTTATCTTACTTGTGTTTAGTCTTTCCCGATTATAAATTCTATAGGAATTTTTGAAATGGATTTATTTGATTGGTTCATCAATAGTGTTCGGCCAGAATCCCTTTTTGACTATGAACCATTCATTCTACTATTATTAGTGAGCAATAATGGAATAATTCTATCATAGAGATAAGGGACATAATTCACATGGATATAGTAAGTCTCGCTTGGGCTGCTTTAATGGTAGTCTTTACATTTTCCCTTTCACTCGTAGTATGGGGAAGAAGTGGACTTTAGAAGCACTCCTAATTTAGTTGAGGAATGAAAGGGTATCAATTGTTTTATAGATCGTTCTGCAACGCATTTTTTGAAATAATTTTCAAATAAAAAGATCTTCATTTCCAAATTCCATTGGATTCTAGTGGAGAAATGTATTCTATAACAGTAAAACAAGTATTTCAGATTCATCGGAATAAATAGACGTATCAAAGAAATAGAATTGGGTCCTACGTGAATTCCATATCATATATGGATTAATAACTACATATATTGAAGATAGAAGTTAATATAGTATACCAACTTTATTAGAAAGTCAAGTACAACTTTATACATACGCTACTATAACACTACTAGAGAGTATGGTAAGTAAGAAAGAAATTTCGTTCTTACTTACCATACTCTCGGATCTCATAGAATACCGCCGATTATAGCCCGTTGATTTCATTTAAGACGCAAAAATAGAATACTTTTCATTTGATTTCTTCAACTATTGATAAGAATTCAGAAGTCAAGTTTCATTTAAAGTAATTAATCATTTTGACTGACTGTTTTTACGTAAATTATAAGTAGAAAGGCAGTAGGAACTAAAATGAACAGTGCAGTAGCAATAAATGCAAGAATATTTACTTCCATAATCTCATCGTTTTTTTTTTATTTCACAATAACTCGGGATTTAATCCCATAGAGATGATAAATCTTTCACTTGTCAATTCAATGAATGCATTACCTATCGATGATCTTGAATCGGATCAATATCATGAATAACAATATCTGAGCTATTAAATTAATTCGTCGTCGAGAATTGAATAGTATAACATACGAAGATCTTTTATCCATACCAAATCCAAGATTGCATTCCCGGACCAATCAAAAATTCCTTTACTTTATTTATCCTTCTTTTCTGTTCTTTATTTTCTATAAACTACCTTAGGTCTTCCTTGTAAAACCATCAAATGAAGTATCATCTAATCACCCGCCCATTTCCATTAACTACAAAACCCCAACAAATAGTACAAGCGAAGTGGAAAAAGAGAGGAATTAGGTTCTAAATTTTAATGATCTAATTTTCTTTGGAATAAAAAAAGTATGAGAAAGATGAGTCGCAGGAGAAAAGATGGGATATTCTTCACTATTTTAGTTATTTTCATTTTAGTTTAGGGTTTGTTATTTCTTCGACAGAATCCTGAAAAAAAGGGGGGGGGGGGGGGGAAACCGGGGGGAAATCCCTTCGGAATTCAAATATACCCTCTGTCCCTTCTTTCACAGAAAATGGAGAGGCGAATTGATGTACTTATTGTATCCGTCGGGACTGACGGGGCTCGAACCCGCAACATCCGCCTTGACAGGGCGGTGCTCTTGCCTATTGAACTACAATCCCAGGGAAATAAGAAGAGATCTAGCAGAAAATTTGGATTCTTTTTTATTCTCTCGTATCAGGTATTTCGTAAGAACAAGAGGGTTCTACCATCTGATAGTATATTGGCGAATTGTTGGGCCGAGCTGGATTTGAACCAGCGTAGACATATTGTCAACGAATTTACAGTCCGTCCCCATTAACCACTCGGGCATCGACCCAACGCCTAATTCATTTTAGACGTTCCATAATCAACTTCCTTTCGTCTCCCAGGCAGACTTGACAAATATATATCACTTGATAGAAAATCTAAAGTCCCACTTAGTAGACTAATAGAAGGGCTTGACAAATACGGATCACTTGATAGAAAATCCCACTCCTATAGTCTTAAATCTTGGTATACCCCCAGAGGGACTTGAACCCTCGTTTTCTCCGTGAAAGAGAGAGGTCGTAACCACTGGACCATAGGGGCCTATGGCCACCTTGATTCATAAATCAACTAAAAATAATAGGTCCCGGGGGCGGCCACCTTTAGGAAATAAAAAAGCACTAGAAATACAATAGGTAATAAGGCCTAAGGCCACCTTAACTTAATATAACTCAAATTAAACTTAATATAAACTCGGGCCGAGAGCCACCTTTAGGAGATGAATAGGAGATGAATCAAACCGAAAAATTCGTTAAGTATTCTGGGGGTTAATGGTAATCAAACTTCACCATTAAACTTACAACCTTAAAACTTGATTTCATTGGTCTTTATCTCTCTCATTCATAAAGGGTTCTGCGTTGGATCCACGATCCTTTACTCTGCAGTGGATTCAAGGTGCT